CTGGATTCGGGATTGATCTCTGCAGATTACATGAATCCGTTTTATTCTATTTCTCCCAAGGCTGGCATTCTTCAACAATCGCTTAGACAAAATCACGGAACTATTCGTATGTTCTTAAATAGAAATAAGGAATCCCAATCTTTGTTAATTTTATCATCCTCTAATTGTTTTAAAATCGGTCCATTTAATCATGTAAAATATCACAATGTGATAAACCAATCAATAAAAAAAAAACCTCTAATTACAATTAAAAATTCGTCGGGCCCCTTAGGAACAGCCATTCAAATTTCGAATTTTTATTCATTTTTGCCTTTACTAACTTATAATCAGATCTCTGTAATTAAATATTTGCAACTTGATAACTTCAAATATATTTTTCAAGTAATTCACTCTTATTTAATCGATGAAAACACAAGAATTTTTAATCTAGATCCATACAGTAACGTTGTTTTGAATCCATTCAAATTGAATTGGTATTTTCTTCATCAAAATTATAATAATAATTATTGTGAGGAAACGTCCACAATAATTAGTCTTGGACAATTTTTTTGTGAAAATGTATGTATAGCCAAAAAAGAACCACACCTAAAATCGGGTCAAGTTTTAATTGTTCAAAGGGATTCTGTAGTAATAAGATCCGCTAAGCCCTATTTGGCTACTCCGGGAGCAAAAGTTCATGGGCATTACAGAGAAATTCTTTATGAAGGGGATACATTAGTTACATTTATATATGAAAAATCGAGATCCGGTGATATAACACAAGGTCTTCCAAAAGTAGAACAGGTGTTAGAAGTCCGCTCGATTGATTCAATATCGTTGAACTTAGAAAAGCGGATTAAGGGTTGGAACAGGTGTATAACAAGAATTCTTGGAATTCCTTGGGGATTCTTGATTGGTGCTGAGCTAACTATAGTGCAAAGTCGTATTTCTTTGGTTAATAAGATTCAAAAGGTTTATCGATCCCAGGGGGTGCAGATTCATAATAGGCATATCGAAATTATTGTGCGTCAAATAACATCAAAAGTTTTAGTTTCAGAAGAGGGAATGTCTAATGTTTTTTTACCTGGAGAATTGATTGGATTGTTACGAGCAGAACGAACGGGGCGCGCTTTAGAAGAAGCAATCTGTTATCGAGCCGTTTTATTAGGAATAACTCGAGCATCTTTGAATACTCAAAGTTTTATCTCGGAAGCAAGTTTTCAAGAAACTGCTCGAGTTTTAGCAAAAGCTGCTCTTCGGGGTCGTATCGATTGGTTGAAAGGCCTGAAAGAAAATGTTGTTCTAGGGGGGGTGATCCCCGCCGGGACCGGGTTCAACAAAGGATTGGTGCATTGTTCACGGCAACATATCAACATTCTTTTGGAAAAAAAAACAAAAAATTTATCTTTATTCAAGGGAGATATGAGAGATATTTTATTCTACCACAGGGAATTTTGTGACTCTTCTATTTAAAAATCTGCCTTTTATAAAATTGAATAATTCCTAATAGCAGATTCCTATTTTGAATTTCATTTTTTGTGGTTTGCTGTAGTCATTTGTTTTAGTAATTTGTTAACACCAATAAAGATAATAATGAATACAAAATAATGGCTCGGCTTGTGCATAAATGGCCATCCCCGGTACAAGAGAAGGTTCCATCGGAACAAATTTTTATTTTAGTTTGGGGTACCCCCCCTTTTAAGTGTGAAAAGAAATGACAAAAAGATATTGGAACATCGATTTGGAAGAGATGATGAGAGCAGGGGTTCATTTTGGACATGGTACTAGGAAATGGAATCCTAGAATGGCACCTTATATTTCTGCAAAGCGTAAAGGTATTCATATTATAAATCTGACTAGAACTGCTCGTTTTTTATCAGAAGCTTGTGATTTAGTTTTTGATGCAGCAAGTAGGGGAAAACAATTCTTAATTGTTGGGACAAAAAATAAAGCAGCTGATTTAGTGTCGCGGGCTGCAATAAGGGCTCGGTGTCATTATGTTAATAAAAAATGGCTCGGCGGCATGTTAACAAATTGGTCCACTACAGAAAAAAGACTTCATAAGTTTAGGGACTTGAGAACTGAACAAAAGACAGAGGGATTCAACCGTCTTCCGAAAAGGGATGCAGCTGTGTTGAAGAGACAATTATCTCGCTTGGAAACATATCTAGGCGGGATTAAATATATGACGGGATTACCTGATATTGTAATCATCATCGATCAGCAAGAAGAATATACGGCTCTTCGAGAATGTATAACTTTGGGAATTCCAACCATTTCTTTAATCGATACAAATTGTAATCCCGATCTCGCAGATATTTCTATTCCAGCAAATGATGACGCTATAGCTTCAATTCGATTCATTCTTAACAAATTAGTATTCGCAATTTGTGAGGGGCGTTCTAGCTATATACAAAATTCTTGATTAATAATAAGATAAATAAATCAATTTTTTTGAGGGAGGGGCTCCCTGTATTTCGATTTATAAAATCGGTTACTATTCCTGAATCATACAAAAGAA